GAACACAGAATCACGCTCTATAGGATTTGAACCTACGACATCGGGTTTTGGAGACCCACGTTCTACCGAACTGAACTAAGAGCGCTTTATTATCACAATGAATATTTTGTGACCCCAATACGTCTTGCATATATACTATAATAAAATTAAAGATTTTTTATGTATATCCAATTTTCTTTTAATCGATCTCAATTGATCCCCCGTTACTGTTCAGAAGATAAGTAATAGGTAGGGATGACAGGATTCGAACCCGTGACATTTTGTACCCAAAACAAACGCGCTACCAAGCTGCGCTACATCCCTTTCAATTGGTCTACAGTGTCATTGTAGAGAATCCCTGTTTTGTTTTCCATATCTTTATTTCTTCCATTGATATACACAAATATCTTGTCATTTCTTCTTTTTGGTCTCATATAACATATAATTATATTAAAAATAGTAAAAGACTTCTATTATATTTCTATTATATTATTATATTTCTATTATATTAAAGTATGAAATAAATATGAGACCCTGTAAAAAATGACTATTTTTCGAGAATTTCGGGCCTAAAGGGGCCTATTTGTTTCTTTTAAGATTCGGAAAAGTACGATCTATTTTGTACATTTCAACTTGAATTAGGAATTCCGCGTACAAATACAAGCGGTCAGTCATTAAGTACATATACACATCTGGTTATATATGTATTAGCATTATGTATTAGAAATAATAAAGAAGGAGGAGAATTTAAAATGCGAGATCTAAAAACATATCTCTCCGTGGCACCGGTAGTAAGTACTCTATGGTTCGGGTCTTTAGCAGGTTTATTGATAGAGATCAATCGTTTTTTTCCGGATGCGTTGATATTCCCCTTTTTTTCATTCTAGTTATTGATATGGTAGGGGGGGAAGAGGATTAGAGATAGAATCAAATATCTGTAACTAATCCCTTCCCTTCTTTTTTTTTTCGAATATACGTTAGAAAAACAAAAAGGGGATTCCCCCTCGGTGAAACTAGTAATTCGGGCCAGGCTCAAATTTAAATAAAATTAATAAAAAATAGAGTAAAATGTGATGGTTGGGGCAACAATATCATACAAGATACTTAAATAAAAATTAAATGCTGTACGGCAATTTAAAATTCTAAATAATATAGTTAGAAATCATTATATTACTTACTTATTAATATATTGTTATTATTACTATATTGATTTATATTGATTTATTGCAACGAAACCTTTCTTTCATAATTCGATTTCGAGTTACCTGTTTTTTTTGTTCCTTTCTTCTTCCTCGTTTCGGATCGGAAAATCAAAGAGTTGAATGAATCAAAAACCAAAGGAGGCTCATGGCCAAGGGTAAAGATGTCCGAGTAACGGTGATTTTGGAATGTACCAGTTGTGTTCGAAATCGTGTTAATAAGGAATCAACGGGCATTTCCAGATATATTACTCAAAAGAATCGACATAATACGCCTAGTCGATTGGAATTGAGAAAATTCTGTCCCTGTTGTTACAAACATACGATTCACGGGGAGATAAAGAAATAGATCGAACCGGTCACTCGTGTGTCAGTCTTCCGTTCCAAGGAAGATCAAAAATGACATATTAGATATATCTAATATATAACAATATATAATATATATTAATTTTAATATAAACAAACCAAATCCTATTTCGATCAGATCAACCGTGATGGAGAATTAAGAAATAGGATTAGGATCTTTTCTTTAGGATAAGGAATAAACAAACCATGGATAAATCCAAGCGAATCTTTCTTAAATCCAAGCGATCTTTTCGTAGGCGTTTGCCTCCGATCCAATCGGGGGATCGAATTGATTATAGAAACATGAGTTTAATTAGTCGATTTATTAGCGAACAAGGAAAAATATTATCTAGACGGGTGAATCGATTGACCTTAAAACAACAACGATTAATTACTATTGCTATAAAACAAGCTCGTATTTTATCTCCGTTACCTTTTCTGAATAATGAGAAACAATTTGAAAGAAGCGAGTCAACCGCTAGAACTACTGGTCTTAGAACCAGAAAAAAATAGGCTGACTCTTGAATTGAATCAAAAAAAATCCCAATCCAAACTCAAATGTGGATTGACGCTTTTTTTTCTAAAAATAGGAAATCCAGATTTGATTGTCGTGTCGTTTGAAAAAAAAAAAAAAAAAAAATTGGGGAAGAATAGAAGAATAAGAAATATTTTTTATTCAACATGTTTCTTCATTTTCATTTTGACGACTTTTTCATATTTTATCATACTAATTTCTACTCTACCTTCCCAGAGTTCATTCTCCAGGGAACTCCATTTAAACCATTCCAACGGATTCCCTTCACTCTCTTTATTTTATGATCTCATTGGAAATCATATAAAGACAACTCTTATTTAATATAGCTATTTGTGCAAGTATTTTACGATTAAGAAGCAATTGTTTCTTGTACAGATTGTGTATTAACTTACTATAACTAAAGTATACTTTCTTGTCTCGAATTACTGCATTTATACGAGTAATCCACAAACGACGAAAATCTCTCTTTTGTCTACCCCTATCCCGATGAGCCGAAACCAAAGCTCTTATTTTCTGTTGAGTAATAGTCCGAGTAAGTCTTGAATGAGCCCCTCGAAAAGTTGATGCAAATAAACGGATTTTTGTTCTACGTCTTCGAGCTATATACCCTCGTTTAATTCTGGTCATTGAATAAATGAAACTTTGATGAATAACTAATTGATTTCCTTTCTTTCAGTTATTCCCTTCCCGTGTCCTAGTCTATTAATAACAAAACGGATTCTTCCAATGTATAAAATAAAAATTCCAATGGCTTTTGCTACTCTAACCTTCCCGACCACGATTTTTTTCTAGGCATTTCGCCTAGAAATCAAAATTGTATTGATACTAGGTATCAAAAACACATAGTAAATAAAAAAGTAATAAATAAAAATGGATTATAGTGGGTTCCATCGTTTCTATGGTTACTTCTTAAACGGCGAGGTCCTCTCTATACACCGGAGCCCTTCCTTCATTTAATCAATGTTATTGTTAACTTGTACAGTTCACACCCTTTGGCTCTACCCATAATTATCTAGTACTAGGTCTTTCACAACGAGATCTATTTATACAGTAACGGTATTTAATTATGAAGATTTGCTGAGTAGCTGACCCTGTTAGTCCGTTCTTGCAAGAATAAGGCCTAAAATTTTGACTTTTTAAAATAAGATTTCCCCTGCTTAATGAATACCATTTGCTATCAATGGGGAATCCTTTCTCATCTTAAATTTTAAATTGAGGTGATTGGATTTGCACCAACGGGAACCATACATTTGATACCCCAATCGAAGGATAGATCTTTTTTTAAGATATTGAATATTCAATGGAGTTCGTCCATTCTATTCTATCCTACTCACTGGTACGGATCGGTGATACTGGATCAATTGTTTTCTTTCTTTTGTCCTAGTCCATGGTCTGAACGAGTCGCACATACACCCTAGTACATGTTCCTCGTCGCTGAGGACATCCTCCAAGAGCGGGGGATTTCGTGACATTTCTGATTGGCTGTCTTGTGTTTCTAATAAGTTGTTTAATAGTTGGCATGTTGAATCATATATATAATGTGCTGGTTTAGATCGATCTTAACCGGATGCTTAGGAATTCTTTATTTTTTTTTTTTTTTTCTATATTTTTAATTTCTATATTAAGAAATTAATAAATAGAATATTAAATCCGGTAAGAAGAGAAAATACCAAATCACGAATTCATGTGAAATCCTTGTTCTTTTTCTTTTTTATTCAGTCGCTACAAGATCAACAATTCCATGAGCTTGGGCTTCTGTTGCTGACATAAAAACATCTCTTTCCATGTCTTCGGATACAACCCATAGGGGTTTGCCTGTCCTTTGTGCATAAACCCTTGTGATGGTTTCGCGCAGCTTCAGCAGCTCTTCCGCTTCCAGGACAAATTCTCCCGTCTGTGCCTCGTAAAAAGAACTAGCAGGTTGATGGATCATTACCCTGATAATATATGATATAACATAAAAAATGTTTCTTCTATCTCGCATGATGAAAGTGAGGAGATAAAGAATAATCAAAAAGATATAATTGAACAACCGTACAGGCATCTTTTGCGCATTGCATACGGCTCTATAATGGAATTCGCTTTTTTTACCTTACCTTACTTACATCGAAGAAATAGAAAATAAATGATAGGGTCTATCAGACTCGGGTTGGTAAATGATCCAATAACCATCCTTCCTTTTGTAGTAGTTCAAAAATACTAGAAAAATACTATGATGGTTCCGTTGCTTTATATATTTATTTCATCTGTTATTTAGCAATCCCAAAGTTTCTTTTTTTTTTTTCAAATAAAAAAACAAGATTTATTTTCATATTCTTTCATAACCTAAAAATTGTTAAGATTAAGAGCCCCTGCTGTGAAAACAAAAAAGTTTGTGACGCTGAAATAGGCCTCCCGATAGATTGGCTAAAATCGAAAATGCCTTTTTATCTCATACTACTCTTTCGATACGTAATCTAAGGGTTTAAAAAAAATTTCTCATATCGAATTCGAAGTGCCATGCTATTATTACTTAATATTCATATAGTGCGAAGGCATAGTTTTCTTTTTTTCTCTCAAATCAAATAAAAAACTCATTGGCGCCGAGCGTGAGGGAATGCTAGACGTTTGGTAATTTCCCCTCCAACAAGAATAAAAGATCCCATCGAAGCGGCTAATCCCATGCATATTGTCTGTATATCTGGTCGCACAAATTGCATAGTATCATAAATAGCTACTCCGGGTATTACCCATCCGCCAGGAGAGTTTATAAACAAATACAGATCTTTGGTATCATCCTCTATGCTGAGATATACCATAAGACCAATAAGTTGATTCGAGATCTCGCTATCAACCCCTTGGCCTAAAAAAAGTAATCTTTCTCGATAAAGTCGGTTGATTGGGATAAAATGATATCCCTTAGAAACCGTACATGCACCTTTTGATGCATACGGTTCAACAAAAATCATGAAAAAAAGGAATCAATGTGTAGATTCTAGCTTTTTTTTCCTAACAGGTTTTTTTAACTTATAAAATGGACTTTTCTTTCATTTTTCAAGAAAGATGAGTTTTGGCCTGTTTTGTTTATCTAAAAAAAATTGCTAAACTTATCTGACTAACTTCTCATTGATGTATTGTTTCATCGAGATACAATCTAAATCGCGATGTAATTTTCTTGTTCCTGACTGGGCTTCTTCAATTTTTTTAGGTTTATGCTCTACTCCGAGTAAAGATCCGCCCGATTTGGATTTGTACATATAGGACAAATGCCCCAATACCACGTCCTTTTGCTATGACTTCCCCATTTTTATTTTTTTTTTTTCAATTTATTTCACGTCTTCCAACAAATATTCAACGCATTTATCATATTACTCGACTGATTAACAGTTTGAGATCACTTCTATTTCTAAATATCTAAATAAATAGAAATAACTAAAATATTATATAAATATGATATTAAGTCGTAATCATAAATATATTTATTACCAATTGGTTTTATTTCTAAACGGAGCCTGGATACTTCATTTGATTGGTCTAACCAAGCCAACCATAAATTATTCTAATTGATAATATTAGTCCGTATACCCTCCCTAAAAAATGGATCTAATTGCACTTCACGCTCCAAATTTTTGATAATTGAATCAATCTTTCTTGGGCGAAAGAGGGGATATCTCGATCGGGGAAGAGAACGGGGAAATACCGTATGCCCAATATATCTGACAAGTCGCACTATACGTCAATCCACAATGCATCTTCCTCTCCAGGACTTCGAAAAGGTACTCTTGGAACACCAATAGGCATTAAATAAAAGAAAAATTAAGTACTATATCTCACTTTGATGTGAAAGCGTAACAGTGGGTTTAGTGGCCTAATACTATTGATTTTATTATCCTATTTTCTCCATAGATTGACTAAGTTCATAAAAAAAGAAGACAAAATGAATAAAGGAAAATTCTTACAAATGAGTCCTTTGAATGATGAACAAATATATATATATTCACTCATATAAAATGGTATCAACCCCCTTACCATTGCGTATTGTTACTTATCGGGTGTAGAATAGATCTGCTTCTTTTTGTTCCTACGAACAAAATAGTTTCATTATTACTAAAAGTAATTATTACGAAAAGCATCAAACAAATATTAATCCTTTCCCCGAGAGAATCCCCTAAAAAAGGGGTCTATAGCATAGCTTTTTCCAATGCAATAAAGTTACATTGTGTCTATTTTTCGTTGATAAAGGGGTATTTCCATGGGTTTGCCTTGGTATCGTGTTCATACCGTCGTATTGAATGATCCCGGTCGTTTGATTTCTGTCCATATAATGCATACAGCTCTGGTTGCTGGTTGGGCCGGTTCGATGGCTCTATACGAATTAGCCGTTTTTGATCCCTCTGATCCTGTTCTTGATCCAATGTGGAGACAGGGTATGTTCGTTATACCCTTCATGACTCGTTTAGGAATAACGAATTCATGGGGCGGTTGGAGTATTACAGGGGGGACTGTAACGAATCCGGGTATTTGGAGTTACGAAGGTGTGGCCGGGGCACATATTGTGTTTTCTGGCTTGTGTTTTTTGGCAGCTATCTGGCATTGGGTGTATTGGGATCTAGAAATATTTACTGATGAACGTACAGGAAAACCCTCTTTGGATTTGCCTAAGATCTTTGGAATTCATTTATTTCTCTCAGGGGTGGCTTGCTTTGGTTTTGGTGCATTTCATGTAACAGGATTGTATGGTCCTGGAATATGGGTGTCCGATCCTTATGGACTAACCGGAAGGGTACAGGCCGTAAATCCAGCGTGGGGTGTGGAGGGTTTTGATCCTTTTGTTCCGGGAGGAATAGCTTCTCATCATATTGCAGCAGGGACCTTAGGTATATTGGCAGGTCTTTTTCATCTTAGTGTTCGTCCACCCCAACGCCTATACAAAGGATTACGTATGGGAAATATTGAAACCGTCCTTTCCAGTAGTATTGCTGCTGTCTTTTTTGCAGCTTTTGTAGTTGCTGGAACTATGTGGTATGGTTCAGCAACTACCCCGATTGAATTGTTTGGTCCCACGCGCTATCAATGGGATCAAGGATACTTCCAACAAGAAATATATCGAAGAATTGGTGCTGGCTTAGCCGAAAATCAAAGTTTATCCGAAGCTTGGTCTAAAATTCCTGAAAAACTAGCTTTTTATGATTACATCGGCAATAATCCGGCAAAAGGGGGATTATTCAGAGCGGGCTCAATGGACAACGGGGATGGAATAGCTGTTGGGTGGTTAGGACATCCTATCTTTAGAGATAAAGAGGGGCATGAACTTTTTGTACGTCGTATGCCGACGTTTTTTGAAACATTTCCAGTTGTTTTGGTCGACGGGGACGGAATTGTTAGAGCCGATGTTCCTTTTAGAAGGGCAGAATCAAAATATAGTGTCGAACAAGTAGGTGTAACTGTTGAGTTCTATGGCGGCGAACTGAATGGAGTCAGTTATAGCGACCCTGCTACTGTGAAAAAATATGCTAGACGTGCTCAATTGGGTGAAATTTTTGAATTAGACCGTGCTACTTTGAAATCCGATGGTGTTTTTCGTAGCAGTCCAAGGGGTTGGTTTACCTTTGGGCATGCTTCGTTTGCTTTGCTCTTCTTCTTCGGACACATTTGGCATGGTGCTAGAACCTTGTTTAGAGATGTTTTTGCTGGTATTGATCCGGATTTAGATGCTCAAGTGGAATTTGGAACATTCCAAAAACTTGGAGATCCAACTACACGAAGACAGGTAGTTTGATACAATATTGCTTTGTTACTTTTCGTTTTTATTTTATTTGACTGACTATAGGTTGGGGTACCGGATAAATCTTGATTTGACATTTGACTCGCTGCCTTTTCTTTGACTTTTGTTCTTTCTTTATCCGGGAGACGGTCCAAAATAAACAGGTATGGAAGCTATAATTGTAAACCACGATCGAATCTATGGAAGCATTGGTTTATACATTCCTTTTAGTCTCAACTCTAGGAATAATTTTTTTCGCTATCTTTTTTCGCGAACCGCCTAAAGTTCCAACTAAAAAGTAAAAGGGTGAAATGATTTTTCATTATCTCAATTGAAAGTAATGATCCTCCCAATAGTGGGAGGATCATTACTTCGACTAGTCCCCGTGTTCCTCGAATGGATCTCTTAGTTGTTGAGAGGGTTGCCCAAACGCAGTATATAAGGCGTACCCAGTAAAACTTACAAGTAAACCAGATAAAAAGATGGCGACTAGGGTTGCTGTTTCCATTATTATATAGTTTTAAGACATTATGTAGTTTTAAGACCACAATGGATCTATGATAAGATCATTTATTTACAACGGAATGGTATACAAAGTCAACAGATCTTAATGAATATAAAATATTATGGCTACACAAACCGTTGAGGGTAGTTCTAGATCTGGCCGCCCAAAACGAACTAATGCCGGGAGTTTATTGAAACCATTGAATTCAGAATATGGTAAAGTAGCTCCTGGTTGGGGAACTACTCCTTTGATGGGTCTTGCAATGGCTCTATTTGCAGTATTTCTATCTATTATTTTGGAGATTTATAATTCTTCCATTTTACTGGATGGAATTTCAATGAATTAGATTTACAAGAACCATTAACTAGCTTTTTCAATCCAAAGTGAAGCGTTTAGTTTTCTGATTTTTATCCCATTCTATTTTGGTAGTTCGACCGTGGAATTTCTTTTTTTCTGTATTTCCGGAATATGAGTGTGTGACTTGGTATAATTGATCCTATGGCTAGTACAGAGAATAGATCTGTCATCTTGATAGAGATGGTTTTACTTCGTCGGATATTCGTTTTAGTATCTGGAGCACGGAATATATGAAATAGATTACTATAGATTACTAAAGTATTAGAACTATGATTCATACTTAATAGTCAGACCTCGTGGCCGGACTTCAAAAAATTTTTAAAAGAGTTAGAAGTTATAAATAGAAAGATTTTTATTCTTTCAAACTTCCGTTTATGCTTATTTTGATCAAAGGACAAAGATTTCTTTTGATTTTTCGTCATTAGATCTAGTCATTGAATAAGTGATGATCCAACGGTTCTTAACTCAGGGAATTTTGGGACTTAGTTTGAGAAGGTTTTATTGAATCATCGTGGTTCTAGTATGAATCTGAGGTTTTAATTGATTCATAGGGTCTTAACAAGAGAATTCCTATCAATAAAAAAAAAACAGCAGTAAAGCCGCATTACACATAAATAACAACAAAGAAAATAGGTAAATAGAAGATTCAAGAGGCCTATAACGATCAATATAGAGACGAATGAGCCGACTTGATTTTTTGGCATTATAACCACAAAGAATAGTTTTCGGGTTTTTATTCTTTCATATCTTAAGAAAAAATGGAATCATAGAATTAATAAAATTGAAACTTTCTATTCCACACATCCGTTAGAACTATAGTATTGGGGTGTTTCTGTTTGAGCCGTACGAGATGAAATTTTCATATACGGTTCTCGGGGGGGGTCTCCTTGGTTTACCTATCTCAATAAAATCTATGATTGGTTCGAAGAACGTCTTGAGATTCAGGCAATTGCAGATGATATAACTAGTAAATATGTTCCTCCTCACGTCAACATATTTTATTGTCTAGGAGGAATTACGCTTACTTGTTTTTTAGTACAAGTAGCTACGGGGTTTGCTATGACTTTTTATTATCGTCCGACCGTTACAGAGGCTTTTGCTTCTGTTCAATATATAATGACTGAAGTTAACTTTGGTTGGTTAATCCGATCAGTTCATCGATGGTCGGCAAGTATGATGGTCCTAATGATGATTCTGCACGTATTTCGTGTGTATCTCACTGGTGGTTTTAAAAAACCTCGTGAATTGACTTGGGTTACAGGTGTGGTTTTGGGTGTATTAACCGCATCTTTTGGTGTAACTGGTTATTCCTTACCTTGGGACCAAATTGGTTATTG